CGTTAGATAAGAATCCGAAGATGAAGAGAGAAACAAAAAATATCACTACTGTGTAAACGAAGAGTTTGAGAGTAAGCATTACACAATCTCCAAGATTATTTTTTTTGGAAAAAGGAAATAGATTGCCTATTTTTTATCTTATCATACTCTTATCAATTTTTATTTTAGAATTTATTTTTTCGAATAAATCATGAATTATGCAGAGTATTCAAAATTTTATCGAAAACTTACAGCAGCTTGCCAAACAAAAGCTAATAGAAAAAATAGTAGAGGTATGACAGGCATAAAATCTACGATTGGATTGAAAAAGGCATAAGCCTCCGGCAATTTAGCGAAGAAAAAACTACTCGAATAAAGGGTGGAATTAAGACAGATACAGATTAAACTAAAGATATTAAGCATAACAAACATTTCATTCTTGTAGATTAGAAAATTGGATTTTGGTTGAGTTCTTTTTATGAAGGAAAAAGAAAAAGGCGGGTCAAAAAATCCTTCTTTTTCTTCGAACTCTCCCAAATCAAAAATCTTTCCTTTCATTCTCAAATGAGAATACAAGGAATTATAGTTTCGTACAATATCTTAATTGAATTTTATGTAATGATCAATAATTTGATCAATAATTTTTTGTGATTCTATATTTACATGTGTTGAATCCTAGCAACAATGTATTTCATATGTATTTGGGCTGGGATTGACGAATGACCAATACCAATATTAGTCTTTATTAGTGTCGAATATAAATCTAAATGGGGCGTGGCCAAGCGGTAAGGCAACGGGTTTTGGTCCCGCTATTCGGAGGTTCGAATCCTTCCGTCCCAGATCGTCTCCATCAGAAACGAAAGATTCTTCTCTTTAACAATTTTCTGTTTAATCTTGCTTGGATATTGGATATATATAATGTGTGACCCAACCCCTTCTTTGTTCTGAATTCAATGTACGGGTAGAAATCAAAATATTTCTTTGAATTTTGAATTCAAAAAAGAATTGGAGGTGGATCATTCCCATTCAGAGTATGCTCATACTCATATTCATATTGAAGTTAGTTACTTAGGGAAACCTTGTGTTCCATACCCGTGAAATGGGAATTCGCACATGGTGCATTCTTAATTGAAATAGAAAAAAAAAGGTTTTTTTTCTATTCCATTCCCCAAGGAAAGCCTAAAGAAAATAAATGGTGTATCCCAATTCCACACTTTATGTGGATGATTCATCATCCCGAACAATCTGTTGAAGATGAATGTATTCGAAAAAAAAAAGGGGGGGGATGATCCTTTTTATGATTCATCATCCCGAACAATCTGTTGAAGATGTAAATAAGACTTAAGTAAACGCGTTTATTCGTCTTTTTTAGAAATCTGTTTCATTTGAGCCAATGACTATTCATGATTCCATATTGAATCAATTCCATACCGGTTCGAAATTTAATCAGAGGAATGTTATGGTAAAACTTCGTTTGAAACGATGTGGTAGAAAGCAACGTGCGACTTGAAGGACATGATTCGTTGTGGATTCTTACATCCACCATTTTCTATAGGAATGAAGATGCTCTTGAATCGACATAGTTTGTTCTGTTCTTGCTAGGAACCTAATTTGTGTTGGGTTGGTAATATAGGAATAGTACATAATGGAGCTCGAACAAAAAGTATTGATTCATTTCTCGGGGGGAAGAATCTAGGGTTAGTAACAATTAATAAGTTAGACCAACTTTGTAAATATATCCTCAATATCGAAATCGAAGGGTTAAAATTCGAACAAGTTTGAAATAAAATAAAAAAGTAAAATTTGTCGAAATTGGTAAAACTTTTTCGATTAAAATGAAAAGTGTATTATAATAAAGTTGGTCGTTCGATTAAAATGAAAAGTGTATTATAATAAATCTTTCGTATTAATCGAAAAAGTAAATAACAAAAAACAAAAGGTATGTTGCTGCCATTTTGAAAAGGAATAAGGATCACCGAAGTAATGTCTAAACCTAATGATTTTACAAAGTGGCAGCAACATACCTTTTGTTTTTTATTATAATGAAAGAAGAAAAATAGATTCGAGACGAGACAAACAAAAAAAAGAGGTTAGAGACGACTCAAGAAATGTCTAAAGAGTTACCTTCGCACTTTTTCAGAATTGCCCAACTTGAGTTATGAGTACGAATGATATTTCTTTTTTTCTGTATCTGTAAGTAAGAACAAAAAACGACTCAAATTATAGTCGACTTCATTATTTTATGGATCTATTTGCCATTATATACAGAATATACAGAAATATTAGAATCATTTTTTCTCGAGCCGTATGAGGAGAAAGCCTCCTATACGTTTCTAGGGGGGGTATTATTTATCTACATCTATCCCAATGAGCGATCTATCGAATCGTTGCAATTGATGTTCGATCCCGAAGAGAAGGAAGAGATCTTCAAAAAGTGGGTTTTTACGATCCGATACAGAATCAAACTTATTTAAATGTTCCTGCCATTCGTTATTTCCTTGAAAAAGGTGCTCAACCTACAGGAACTGTTCATGATATTTTAAGGAAGGCAGAATTATTTAAAGTTAAAGAAAGACCTTCATAAAGAAAAAAAAAACAAAATTTCTATTAATAAATAAAAAGAAAAGGTAACTAGTATCTATTTTGGGCAATTAGTTACTCAAAATTTGCTCTTTTCTTGTTGTATTCATACTTTTTCTCTACCTTTTCCTTATTTTTTTTTCATCTAAATTTCTTATTTATGTTGTGCCAATCCAACACGAATTCTTATTTGATTTACTTAATACTTAAATACAATACTTAATTAATTATTAATTAAATTAAATTTGTTTAATTAAATTGAATTTGTTTTCCATTCATATTGACCATATGTATAACAAATATAATTCGATTGTAGATAAGCGGATCTGTTTATTCCGACCCCTAATTTGGTTTTCCTTTACTTCAGTCAAATGATGGGTTTGCCGAATTTACTGTTATACATATGCAAGATGTATTTTCTTAACGAAAATCAAAAATTTTGAGAAAATGGGCGGTCTGTAAATTTGGATATTTCTATTTTGAATCCGTTGTTTTTTATTTTTGAATCCGATCCATTCATTTTGCTATTTTGGTGTTTAGAATTGATCATAAAATCTTTCCTCTATTTCTTGTTAGTTCAATGTTTTGACGTAGTTGTACAGTGCAATTCCATTTATTTTTTTATTTCAATCGTATCTACAAATCATATTTATCTGGGTTGCTAACTCAACGGTAGAGTACTCGGCTTTTAAGTGCGACTATGATCTTTTACACATTTGGATGAAGCAATGAATTCGTCCAGACTATTGGTAGAGTCTATAAAACCGCGACTGATCCTGAAAGGTAATGGATGGAAAAAACAGCATGTCGTAATAATAAGAAGAAAATGGAATTTCTTAATTTCTTATTAGATTCCTATTTTTTTGAGTAGAATTTTTAGTCAATCCTTACCAGATCATTCCAAAATTTGGTTTTTATTTTAGGAGGAAGACAAAAAAAATGCACATTTACAGTTGGGTTTAGTGAATAAATGGATAGAGCCTTACGGCTCCAATTCTGGTAAAAAAAAGCAACGAGCTTCTATTCTTTATTTGAATAATTACCCGATCATCTAATTAGACGTTAAAAAAAATTAGTGCCTGATGCGGGAAAAGGTTCTCCTGTGAGTGGTTTTTTGTTTCTCTTTTTTTTTTTTTTTTTTTTTTTTTTTTTTTTTTTTTTTTTTTTTTTTTTTTTTTTTTTTTTTTTTTTTTTTTTTTTTTTTTTTTTTTTTTTTTTTTTTTTTTTTTTTTTTTTTTTTTTTTTTTTTTTTTTTTTTTTTTTTTTTTTGCTGTAGCGTGCATTTCTTGTGTTATCAAATTATACATAGTGTAATTCTTCCATTGACTTATATTTTTTTGTACATAATACATACCTTGTTCTGACCATATTGCACTATGTATAATTTGATAACCCAAGAAATGCCTACTGTTTTTGTTTCAAGTAGAAAAAATGTAAGTCAATGGAAGAATTACAAGGATATTTAGAAAAGGATAGATCTCGGCAACAACACTTCCTATATCCGCTACTCTTTCAGGAATATATTTATGCACTTGCTCATAATCATGGGTTAAATGGTTCGGTTTTTTACGAACCTGTGGAAGTTTTTGGTTATGACAATAAATCTAGTTTAGTACTTGTAAAACGTTTAATTACTCGAATCTATCAACAGAATTTTTTGATTTCTTTGGTTAATGATTCTAATCAAAATCGATTCGTTGGATACAACCACAATAATTTTTTTTTTTCTCATTTTCATTCTCAAATGATATCAGAAAGTTTTGCAATTATTGTAGAAATTCCATTCTCGTTGCGATTAGTATCTTATTTCGAAGAAAAAGAAATACCAAAATATCATAATTTACGATCAATTCATTCAATTTTTCCCTTTTTAGAGGACAAATTATCACATTTAAATTATGTCTCAGATATACTAATACCTCATCCCATACATATGGAAATCTTGGTTCAAATTCTTCAATGCTGGATTCAAGATGTTCCTTTTTTACATTTATTGCGGTTCTTTCTTCACGAATATCATAATTTGAATAGTCTTCTCATTACTCAGAAGAAATCTATTTACGTTTTTTCAAAAGAAAATAAAAGATTATTTCGGTTCCTATACAATTCTTATGTATTTGAATGGGAATTTTTCTTAGTTTTTATTCGTAAACAATCTTCTTATTTACGATTAACATCTTCTGGAACCTTTCTTGAGCGAACACATTTCTATGAAAAAATAGAACATCTTCAAATAGAACATTTTGTAGTAGTATGTCGTAACTATTTTCATAGAACCCTATGGTTCTGCAAAGATCCTTTCATGCATTATGTTCGATATCAAGGAAAAGCAATTCTTGCTTCAAAGGGGACTCATCTTCTGATGAAGAAATGGAAATATCATTTTTTCAATTTCTGGCAATATTATTTTCATGTTTGGTCGCAACCGTACAGGATCCATA